ATGAAGATATCTATTCAATACATTCAATTTTTGTCCTAGAAAGAAATAGGTAAAAGTTCATGTCTCAACGAATCGCACGTAGAGATATTGATAACACACATAGAGTTAATGGTATTTCATAACTAATCGATTGAGCAGCTGCTCGTAAACCACCTAAAAAGGAATATTTATTATTTGATCCATATCCTGACATAAGAAGTCCAATAGGAGCAATACTTGAAATGGCAATCCATAAAAAAACACCTATACTGAGATCGGCTAGAACAAGGCGATAGCCAAAAGGAATTACTGAATAACTTAGTAAAATAGATATGACCGCTATAGATGGTCCGATACTGAATAAACGAATATCTCCCCTAGATGGAAGAAGATCCTCTTTGAAAAGCAGTTTGGTTCCATCTGCTAGAGCTTGAAGAATTCCCAAAGGACCGGCGTATTCAGGTCCAATACGTTGTTGTACCCCTGCGGATATTTGTCTTTCTAACCACACAATTACTAGTACCCCTATTATGATTCCCAATACAGGAGTAAAAATAGGGACAAGCAACCATATGAGCCCATAGACCTCTTTTAAGGATTCCGATCTGAAAAAAGAATTGATAGCTTGTGCTTCTGTCGTATCAATTATCATTTCAACGATCAACTTCTCCCATAATGATATCTATACTACCTAGTATCGTCATAATATCAGCCAATTTCATTCTTTTAACTAGCTGAGGAAGAATTTGCAAATTGATAAAACCTGGTGGACGAATTTTCCATCTCCAGGGAAAAACACTCTGATCTCCTATCATAAAAATTCCCAATTCCCCTTTTGGGGCTTCCACTCTCACGTAAAGTTCTTGTTTCGATAATTCAAAAGCGGGCGAGGTTTTTTTACTAATGAATCGGTATTCAAAATCATTCCATTCGGAATCCCTTGCTCTATCGAAGCGTCGGACTTCTAAATTTTCATAGGGCCCCCCTGGAATTCCTTCCAAAGCTTGTTGAATAATTTTTATGGATTCCATCATTTCACTGATTCGGACTAAATAACGAGCTAATGAATCTCCTTCTTTTTGCCATTGGACTTCCCAATCAAATTCGTCGTAACACTCATAATGATCAACTTTCCGAAGATCCCATTGAATTCCCGAAGCTCGTAGCATTGGGCCTGATAAACCCCAATTTATTGCTTCCTCTCCCCCAATAATGCCCACTCCTTCAACTCGTTCCAAAAAAATGGGATTCCGCGTAATAAGCTTTTGATATTCAGTAACCCCTGTTAAAAAATAATCGCAGAAATCCAAACATTTATCTATCCAACCATGAGGTAGATCAGCAGCTACTCCTCCAATACGGAAATAATTATGCATCATTCGCATACCTGTGGCAGCTTCGAATAGATCATATATCAATTCTCTTTCTCTGAAAATATAGAAGAAAGGGGTCTGCGCACCGATATCCGCCATAAAAGGTCCAAGCCATAACAAATGAGAAGCTATACGACTCAGTTCAAGCATAATGACTCTGATATAGCTGGCTCTTTTAGGTACTTGAATATTTCCCAGCTGCTCTGGTGCATTTACCGTTATTGCCTCTGTAAACATGGTCGCTAAATAATCCCAACGGGTTACATAAGGCAGATATTGTATAATTGTTCGATTTTCTGCAATTTTTTCCATTCCTCTGTGTAAATAACCCAATATGGGTTCACAGTCAATAACATCTTCACCATCGAGAGTAACGATGAGTCGAAGAACACCATGCATTGATGGGTGGTGAGGACCCATATTGACTATCATGAGGTCTTTTCTTGTAGCTGGTACAGTCATATGTTTTTTCCCGATTCATTATTCCATGAATTGCTGAAAACGAAACGAAGTTCATCCAAATTCAAGATCTAATAAATATAAAATAAATAAAAAATAAAGTAATTCAAATCGTCAAATTAACTTAACGAGTTTTTGGCTCCCGAATAGCCAACTGCCCAATTAATTCTTTATAACGTACTCTATTTTTCTTTGACAAATAAGCCAGCAGCCGTTGACGTTTTCCCAGAATTTTCCGTAGACCTCTCTGAGATAAATAGTCTTTTCTGTGCAATTGCAAATGTGAAGTAAGTCTCCGTATCTTATTGGTGAAATTGAATACTTGAAATTCAACAGAACCCTTCTTTTTTTCTTTTTCTTCTTGCGAAATAACTGAGATTAATGAATTTTTTACCATAAAAAGAATTCTTCTCCCCTTTTTTCTTTTTTTTACATTTACAGATATGGATTTTACCGATTAGTAATAATAATGCCAAACGGTTGAATCTGGTATACACAATAATCTGGATTGATTCATATACTGCTTGTTCTATCAAATTCAATTAATCAATAATCAAATTTGCAATTTGATTCGGATATAGATAAAAAACATGGTATGCTTCTGCAACCACAAAAGAGAGAAATTTGGACATAAGATAAGAGGAGTCTGCCCATTCATTCCTAGATCTAATTCATAAGTTCATTGAATCAGTATCATGTACGATAATGTATTCTAACACAACGGGTGTGTACATCTGTTTTTCCTATACCATATCCGATATGACACGTGATTGATGTATAAGAAATGGATTATCAACCAATTTTCAATCGTGGATACATATGTATCCTTGACATACTGAAACGACTACCATTATTAGTATTAAACCAATAGCGATTCATACAAACTAAATCTTCGAATCGATAATTGGGCCAAAGAAATAATTTGAACTTAATGAATTTATTTGTATCTATATTAAGATGCTTGCCCTCATCCAGAAATTGACCACAGGTCCTTACATTGTTCTCATTGCAGAATACTGGATTTCTATCCAAAAGATTCACATTTCCCGAATTTAAACAAATGAGAATTCTCAATTCTCTACGCCGCCTAGGAGATGAAATATTTTCAGGAACAAGTAAATCATAATGATTTTCGTCTCTGTTCCCATCCAGCCTTTCATGTCTTGCAATAGATTCATCAAAACCATTCTTATCAACATTTTTTTTTTCTCGGCATCTTCGATTAGTTTGGTACTTACGCTTATGGACCAGTGAAATAGCTATGGTTTGATACATAATCAATTGTCCATCCCATTTTATAGACAGACGAACCGGTTCGATAATCAATATTCCTTTTTTTATTAATTCTGGAGGAGTTAGATCTTTCTGAATTAGCATTACATCCAGACTCATTTCTTCGCTTTGAATAGAGGATATAGCAATTTCCTGTGGATTTATCAGTCTAAGCAGAAGGCAATATACCTGGAGATTTTTGATTATTCTTTGATTCAAATGAGCATCCCATCTCAATTGAAAACACAAATATCGTTTCAGGAGGAAAGCGAGGTCTGCTGCCGCGGTGTTCTTAGTCTTAGATTGCTTTTCCTTTCTACTTTGAATATCTGATCCCCCATAATTGTCTTTAACATCTTTCTGTTGGTTTGATAGATCTGAGCCAAAATCTCCTTGGCCTGCTTGCTCTTTTTCTTCTTTATTTCCATTTTCGAATTCAAATTCAAGAGATTTTTTTTGAGTAGGTGATATACGAAGACCTGTTTTTTGCTTTCCGTTGAGATTTTTATTTTCACTAGCATTTGCATTTCCAATAAAATTGAAAAGAAGTGATTTGATTAGTATGAGCCACGGTTGAATCTTATATGCATCATAAAGTAACACAAATTCTGGGAAAAACCAAAGTTCCAGATTCGACATGGGATGATTTCGTATTTCTTCATTCATTCCCATCCAGTCAAAAGAGGTTTTTGTTTGACGGAATGAGTTGATTTGTTTATGAATCGCGAGATAAAAAAGATCTTTCTTATCAATTTTATCAATTATTTGAGAATAATTAGTCCCAGTCTTAGTTTTTTTATTGATGTTGTCTCCGGTATCCATATTGGTCCAGTCCTCAATATCGATCTTTTTTCTAAGACAAAAATTAAAAATTCTCCAATCAAAATATTTTCTATCCGTATTTTTATCCGTATCAATAATAGAATCTTCTCTTAGATAATCACTAATAGCTACACCGTCTAACACATAAAAAAATTCGGGGTTATATGTGTTGCAATTATAGGAGATGTCTAGGACCTCGTTGACTTGTAATGGTGATCCAAAAATATATGAGTCCCTCTTATGTTCATAATTAATATATTTATGTGATAAAAGATCATATCTGTAGTTTTTTTTTAATTTTGCTTTTTGACTCGGTAATGAATCCACTGCATAATTCTTTTTTTTCTCATAATGAATTAATAGGTCTTTATCATATGAATCCAAATTTTTTGAGTCTTTTTTTTGAACCATATAACTTTGATTGACTCTATTTCGCCATTTTTGCAGTCCTAATCTAGACCATCTAGTCTGGGATAAATCGTATTGAGAATGACCCCTTAACCAGTTTTTCCATTCATTCATTCCAAAATTGCGAAGTTTCTTATGCCTTGATTCGGAATGAAATATTTCTTGTGTTCCAACATAATCCTTTATTTTATCCTTAAGAAAAAGAGATGTTCCGTTATATTGAAGTACAGGCCTCAAGTGATACTTGTTAATAACTTCGGTTTGTGATAATTTGTAAAATACATATGCCTGTGACAAGGAGGATAGGGCACAAAAACTCTGTGAATTCTTATTATTAATATTCGAAAGCGAATGTTTTATAGTCGAAATAAAATGAATTGTATTTTGATTTGTTTCATTAATTCCTTCTTGATTTGTTTCATCATTGTAACCATATTTCTCAATAATTTTTTCTTTTGATTCAAGGGAAAGTTTTACATTGATCCTCGGAATATGAATAATACATAGAAGGTATATTCTTTCAAGAAATAATTTTATAAAATAGTGCCATTTGCTTATTAATCGTTCACTTATTCTTTTTAATATCTGCCAAATATTTTTCTTTTTCGGCGATTCTAATCTTTTATCATCACAACTTGTCTCCTTAGGACCAATCTTTATATCTGGAGTTAGAAATATTTTTTTCTT